AAGACCTATTTGTAAGAATTTGACTCTATTCGTTTTGGCTTCCTTTATTTTCTTTTTTTTTTATAAACTTATCGAATTCATGCATAAAATATTATTATTATAAGGGTCAATATTAATTATTAATTATAAAGATTAATATTATTAAGACAATAAATTCATTGTTACGTTTTCACATCAAAGTGAAATAGAGTACTTAACTTTTTTCTTTCATTTAATGCCTATTGGTGTTCCAAAAGTCCCTTTTCGAAATCCTGGGGAAGACGATTCAATTTGGATTGACGTATAGTGCGACTTGTCAGATATATTGGGTCATACGGAATTCCCCCGTTCTCCCCCCCGATTGAGATATCCTCTGTTTCGCCCAAGAAAGATTGATTAAATCATCAAAATTTTGGAGCGTGAAGTGCAATGAAGTCCAATTAGATCTATGCTTTTGAGGTACCCAGATTAGTATTATCAATTAGAATAATTTATGGTTGGCTTGTTTGGACCAAAAAAATGAAGTATCCAGGCTCCGTTTAGAAAACCCAATTGGTAATATATCTATTATGATTACTACTTGTATCATATTCTTTCTATTATCATATTCTTTCTATTTTTGAATTTTGAAAATTTTCAAACGACTAATCATATTCAATCGAATAATATAAGGAATATGTCAAATATTTGTCAGAAGATGCGAAATTTATTAAATAAAAAAAAAACAAAGAAGTTGTAACAAAAAGGCGCGGTATTGGGACATTTGCCTTATACGGGCAAATAAAAATCGGACAGATCTTTACTCGGAGTAGAGCACCAACCTAAAAGAATTGAAGAAGCCCATTCAGGAACAAGAAAATTCCATCGTGATTTGAATTGAATCTCGATGAAAGAATACATCAATGAGAAGTTAGTTTGATAAGTTTAATAAATTTTTTTATAGGTAAACACGTCAAAACTCATCTTTCTTGAAAAATGGAGGAAAAGCCCCTTTATTAGAATTAGAATAAAAAAAAGTTAAAAAGTACTCACTATCAAAAAAAGGAGAGCTGGAATCTACACATTGATTCTTTTTTATTTTCGCAATTTGTGTTGAACCGTATGCATCAAAAGATGCATGTACGGTTTCTAGAGGATAGAATTTTATCCCAATCAACCGACTTTATCGAGAAAGATTACTTTTTTTAGGTCAAGATGTTGATAGCGAAATCTCGAATCAACTTATTGGTCTTATGGTATATCTCAGTATAGAGAGCGAGACAAAAGATTTGTATTTGTTTATAAACTCTCCTGGAGGATGGGTAATACCCGGAATAGCTATTTATGATACTATGCAATTTGTGCGACCAGATGTACAAACAGTATGCATGGGATTAGCTGCTTCAATGGGATCTTTTATCCTGGTCGGAGGAAAAATTACCAAACGTTTAGCATTCCCTCATGCTTGGCGCCAATGGGTTTTTATTTGAAAAAGAAAAAAGAAAACTATGCCTTCGCCATATGAAATATAAATATTAAGTAATAATAGCATGGCATTTCGAATTCGATATAGATATAAGAACTTTTTTTTTTATTTTTTTTTTTTTAATATTAGATTATGTATCGAAAGAGTAGTATGAGATATTAAGGGTATTTCTGATTTTATTCTATCAGGGGTCTATTTCAGCGTCACAAACTTTGTTGTTTTCACACCGGGGACTCTTAACACTATCTATGTTATGAAAGAGTACGAAAAAAAGATTATATTATTTTCTTTTTTTTTTTCAAATAAAAAAAAAAGAAACTTTGGGATTGCTAAATCACTGATGAAATAAAGCAACGGGACCACCATAGTATTTTTGTTTTTTAACTCCTCCCCAGGAAAGGGTGGTTATTGGATCATTTACTGATTTAAGCCTGATAAATTCTATATTTTGATTTTTCTTTGATGAAAGGTAAAAGTGAATTCTATTGTGGAGCCGTATGCAATGCACAAACAATGCCTGTACGGTTGTTCAATTCTATCTTTTTTTTTTTTCTTATTATTCTTTATCTCTTCTCGTCATCTTATTATTTATTATGCGAGATAGAATAACCGTTTTTTCTTATATCATCAGGGTAATGATTCATCAACCTATTGCTGGTTTTTATGAGGCACAAATAGGAGAATTTGTCCTGGAAGCAGAAGAACTACTGAAACTGCGCGAAATCCTCACAAGGATTTATGCACAAAGAACGGGAAAACCCTTATGGGTTGTATCCGAAGACATGGAAAGAGATGTTTTTATGTCAGCAACAGAAGCCCAAGCTCATGGAATTGTTGATCTTGTAGCAGTTGCCTAAGAAATAGCAGGAATTTCACGCAAATTGCGATTTGAGATTTTTTTCTTATCGGAATTTCATTTCAATTTAATATTCTATTAATAATATTAATAGAATATTAATTAATAATAGAATATTAATATATTAATATAGAAAAAATTCATAATCATCCGGTTAGGATCGATCTAAACCAATCCATTATGCATACGATTCAACATGCCAACTATTAAACAACTTATTAGAAACACAAGACAGCCAATAAGAAATGTCACTAAATCCCCCGCTCTTGGGGGATGTCCTCAACGCCGAGGAACATGTACTAGGGTGTATGTGCGACTTGTTCAGATCGTGAGCTTGAACAAAAGAAAAGAAAAAATTTTCCACTATCTGTAATCAGTACGTAGGAATAAGATAGAATGGAAGAATCCCCTTCATTATCTAAAAAAAAAAAAGATCTATCATATTCGTCTATTGTGTATCAAATTTATGGTTTCATTGGTGCAAATTCAATCAACTCAATTTTCAATTTAAAACGAAAAAAAAAATTCCCCATTGGTAGCAAATGATTATCCATTAAGCAGGGGAAATCTTATTTAAATTTAAAGAAAAGGCCGAAAAATTATGCCCCTACTCTGGCAAAAACGGACTAAAAGGGTCAACTAATTAGCTAATCCTCATAATTAAATACCGTTACTGTATAGATAGATCTCCTTGTGAAAGGCCTATTACTGGATGGATAATTCATAGGTAGAGCCAAAGAGTGTGAACTGTACACGTTAACAATAACATTGATTAAATAATTAAATGAAGGAGCGGGCTCCGGTGTATAGGGAAGACCTCACCGTTTAAGAAGTAACCATAGAAACGATGGAACCCACTATTTACTATTTATTTATCTATTTCCTACTTTATCTTTATTATATTAATCTTTATTATATTATTTACTAAATTTTTTATTATATTTTTATATTTTTTTTTAATACCTAGTATCAATACAGTTTCTTATTTTGAGGTGAAATGCCTCGAAAAAAGAAAAAAAATCGTGGTTGGGAAGGTTATAGTAGCAAAAGCCGTTGGAATTATTATTTTATACACTGGAAGAATCCGTTTTGGTATTATAGAAAAGGGAAAAGAATAACTGAAAGAAAGGAAATCAATTAGTTATTCATCAAAGTTTCGTTTATTCAATGACCAGAATTAGACGAGGATATATAGCTCGGAGGCGTAGAACAAAAATTCGTTTATTTGCATCAAGCTTTCGCGGGGCTCATTCAAGACTTACTCGAACTATTATTCAACAAAAAAGAAGAGCTTTGGTTTCGGCCCATCGGGATAGAGATAAGCAAAAACGAAATTTTCGTCGTTTATGGATCACTCGGATAAATGCAGTAATTCGCGAAAACGGGGTATCCAATAGTTATAGTAAATTAATAAACAATCTGTGCAAGAGACAGTTGTTTCTTAATCGTAAAATACTTGCACAAATAGCTATATTAAATAAGAATTGTCTTTATATGATTTCCAATGACATTATAAAATAAGGAAATTGGAAGGAATCCATGAAATGTTTTACATGGAATTTCCTGAAGAATGAATTCCGGGAAGGTAGAATAGAAATTAGTATGATAAAATATGATGATAATATGATCAAGTAAAGTAGTCAAACTGAGCAAAAACATTCAATAAAAAAAAAATTATTCTTCCCCAATTCGTTTTTTTCTTACAACACGACAATCCATTTTTTATTGTCGAATTTTTTGAATAAAACATCAATCTACGTTTGAATTCGGATTGGAATTTTGATTCAATTGAGGAGTAAGCCTATTTTTCTAAGATCAGTAGTTATAGTGACCAACTCGCTTTTTTTCAAATTGTTTTTCATTATTAAGAAAGGGTAACGAAGATAAAATACGAGCTTGTTTTATAGCAATAGTAATTAATCGTTGTTGTTTTAAACTCAATCTATTCACCCGTCTAGATAATATTTTTCCTTGTTCACTAATAAATCGACTAATTAAACTCATGTTTCTATAATCAATTCGATCCCCCGATTGGATCGGGGGCAAACGCCTACGAAAAGATCGCTTGGACTTAAGAAAAAGTCGTTTTGATTTATCCATGGTTTGTTTATTCCTTATTTTGAAAATCCTATTTCGTTCAATTGGATCAAAAATGATTTCGAATTAAGAAATAGGACTTTGCTTGTTTATTTTATATTTATTCTATTTAAATATATTAAATATAGAAATATATATTAATATATAAATATATATATTAATATATAAATATATAATAAATATATATTAACAGCAATTAAATATATATTAACATAACATATTAGAATCTCTTTCTATATGAATATGAATATGTCGTTTATGTCATTTTTCATCTTCCTTGTAAGGGGGACACGCAAGCGATTGGTTGCATCTATTTCTTTATCTCCCCGTGAATTGTATGTTTGTAACAATAGGGACAGAATTTTCTCAATTCCAATCGACTAGGCGTATTGTGTCGATTCTTTTGAGTAATATATCTGGAAATGCCTGTTGATTTCTTATTAACACTGTTTTGAACACAACCGGTACATTCTAAAATAACCCTTACTCGGACATCTTTACCCTTGGCCATGAACCCCCTTGGGTTTTTTTATTCACTCAACTCTTCTATTTCCCGATCCGAAGTGAAGAAGAAAGGAATGAAAAAAATAGAAAAATAGAAGTTGCTGACTCGAAATCAGATTATGAAAGATTTCATTGCAACTAATATAGTAATAATAAGTAATACAACGATTTTAAACTATATTTAGATTAGAAGTTTAGAATAGAATCACAGTACAGTATTTCATTTAAGTATCTTGTATAATACTGTTGAACTAACCACATTTCCACTTCCCTTCTCTTAATTTAATTGAAGTTAATTTACTTTACTTGAAGCTGGGACCCCGAGTTCCTAGTTTTGCTGAGGTTGAATCCACTTTTTTCTTTTCTAACTTATTCTAAGTTTAATTAAATAAAAAAAAAAAAGAAGAGGGGGTAGTAGTCACAGATATTTAATTGTATCTCGAATCTTCTTTTCTTCACCCCCCCCCCTGCGTGTTGATACCTATAAAATTAAAAAAACGGGAATGTCAACGCATCCGGGAAAAAACGATTGATTTCTATCAATAGACCTGCTAAAGACCCAAACCATAGAGTACTTATTACCGGTGCGACGGATAGATATGTTTTTAGATCTCGCATTTCAAATCCTCCTTCTTTATTGTTATTATAATAAATAATGTTTATTTTATTGTAATACATAATGATAATACATATATAATCAGATATATATGTAGTTAAAGGCCACTTGCATTTGTTTTGTACGCAGAATTTCTAATTCAAATTTAAATGTAAACCAATTTGATAAATAAAATTTTCCTTTTCTTAAAAAAAGAAAAAAAGAAAATACGTCCTTTTTTTTCCCCGAGCATTCACGAAATTTACGTAAATATTTATAAATATTTATATAATATATGATATGTTTGATATGTTATATATATGTTTGATATGTTATATAATAGATGATATAAGATGAGATCAAAAAGAAAATGTATATCAATGGAGAAAAGTATGTATGTGGAAAACAAAACGGGTATTCTGTACAATAACATTGTAAACTAATTGAAAGGGATGTAGCGCAGCTTGGTAGCGCGTTTGTTTTGGGTACAAAATGTCACGGGTTCAAATCCTGTCATCCCTACCTATTACTTCGTCTCTGAGCAATAACGAGGGATCAATTGAGATCAATTAAAATTGGACGTACCTAATCTAAAATTTCCATCATATTATATATGATAGTATAGGCATTCAAGATGTATTGGAGTTAAAAAAAAAAATTTTTACTTACAGCCGCATTTTTGGTGATTGTGATAAGGAAGCGCTCTTAGTTCAGTTCGGTAGAACGTGGGTCTCCAAAACCCAATGTCGTAGGTTCAAATCCTACAGAGCGCGGTTCTGTTCTTGTTTTGTTGGGTCAAAATTTATATGGAAAAAATAGAAGAGCAATCCGAATTTGACCTCCTGCGGTAAAGAAAGGAGGAGGTCAAACAAACAAGGTATTAATTAATCAAAGGTCCAACTGATCGCCCCGTCTGTATTGTAAATATGCGGTTACGAATAATCCGGCCAAAGTAATAGGAATTAGACCTAAGACAATTCCAAATAGAAGAACTTCAATCATTTCAATTTATTTGAAAAAAGGAAAAAGAGAGGTAATATCTATCCTTAAATATTAATTTATATCGGCCCATAAATCTCAATAACGAAAAATTGGAAATTAACACAGTAAAGAACTCGCGAATAGATGGAATACTGTAGAAAATTTTATTTTTCTTTTTAGAAATTAAATTGTTCATTCAATTAATTTCAAATAAGTCGTATCTTGCTCAGACCAATAAAAAGAACTGAGGTTATAGTTAAAGCTGCTAGTAGAAAACCGAAATAACTAGTTATAGTAGGCATGAAGGAGCTGAATAAAATTTTTTATACATATACTTGTAAAGCAAAAGCACTTTCCTAAGTTCAATTTTTTGAAAGATAGGAGGATAAACAAAAATACCAAATAAAAGAATAAGTTCAATTGAGAATTTTTTTATTTATTTTTACGTTTATCAATCATTATCATTATATATTATAATAGATTATAGACGGCACTAATAAAATAGAATGATATAGGTAAAAAAAGAAATCCATTTTTCATCTATGACATCTACTTATACTTCCGTGATTCCGAATCAAGAGATCCGTTAGACAACTCTTGAGAAATAAAATAGAAAACGAATATTACAATAATTAAATATTAAAAAAATGTAAAATATTAAGAATAAGTAATAAAAACTGTGTTGTATAACTTCATTCAAAAAAAACTTTCTTTGAATCACTACAATTTTCTATTTTGATAGTTTCTTTTAGTTTATTTATTTAGTATTTATTTATTTGTATATTTGTATCAAATTTTTAGCGTTTTTTATATTTTAGAATGAAAAATGATCCTCTATTTTTCTTTCTAATACCCTTTACTTTTTACTTTCTATTTTCATTTTCAATTTTATTTTAATTTAACTTATTAATTAACTTATTAGATTAGATTTATTTAGTTGATTCATTCACATAATATCTCGAATAAGAAGAAAAAAAAAGTATCGCGCGATCAGATCACTCGAAAAAATCAAATCTTTTTTTT